CCCTCTCTTTCCCGTTTTGTTGATGAATTGATATTCTATTTTTATTTATAATTTCTCGAACTTTAAGAATTTTTTATTAAACATGTAAAAAATAAGGGATTTTTTATTCTTCACGGCCAGGATTACGTACTGGATCATTAGACAAAAATCCGAAGATGAAGAGAGAAACAAAGAATATCACTACTGTGTAAACAAATAGTTTAAGAGTAAGCATTACACAATCTCCATGATCGTTTTTTTGGAAAAAAAAAAAGGGAATATATTCTCCGTTTTTATATCACATATCCTATATTTGTTTGTTACTATGAAATAAAGCGATGTTTCTATAAATAAAAAATAAAATGATTAATAAGAATCTTCTTTGTATTAATTAGTTGATTCTAACCTTATATCCTTAACTATATATAGACTATATGACTATATATAGAGAATAGATATATATTATATATATACATATTATACATATACATTATATACATTAAGGATATGTTAGTAACAAATGTTTGAATCTAGGATTCATACTGTAAGACTTATCTGATCTTATCAATTGTTAGAATTTTTTTTAATACATTATTAAATTAAAGACCTCATCGAAAACTTAGAGCGGCTTGCCAAACAAATGCTAAGAGAAAAAAGAATACAGGTATGACTGGCATAACATCTACGATTGGATTTAAAAAAGCGTAGGCCTCGGGCAATTTTGAAAAGAAAAAAATACTTGAATAAAGAGTAAAATTAAGACAGATCAAACTAAAGATATTAAATATAACAACCATTTTTTCGTGAATATAATTGCATTTTTATTGAGTTTTTAATCTAAAAAAAAAAAATAAAGTAGACAATCAATTTTTTTATTTACTCAATCAAAAAAACTTCTATTCTCAAAGTAGAAGAAAATAGAAGAAATTAAACTTTCACATAATATTTTAATTCAATTATATGTAATGATCAATGAATTGAGTTTTATTCGATATTTAGATAAGTAATCAATACCAATATTAGTTTGATTAGTATTGAATAGAAATCGAATTGGGGCGTAGTCAAGTGGTAAGGCAACGGGTTTTGGTCCCGCTATTCGGAGGTTCGATCCCTTCCGTCCCAGAAAGAACATACCTGGTTTATCAGAATAAACGTTTTTTTGAACGAATCCTAATTATTTTCTATTCCATATCCATAATATAATGTAGATACGTGTGAGAGCGTTTGTGTTGAAAAAATAAAAGATTTTGAATCATCTTGTTAGCGTATAATGTAATGAATATAAACCGATTGGGAGGAAAAACAGAGGCGAGGTATCTATCTTTTTTTAGTATTATTATAATATAAAATAAGAATCTGATTATGAATTTATGAATAATATTAAATAATAAAATAAACACTTTTAACTGTATCGCACTATGTATTGTGTATTATTTGATAACCCAAAGAATATTTGACTTTGGTTCAAATAAACTTTTAAATAAAAATGGAAGAATTCAAAAAAAATTTAGACCGAAAGCGAACTCGGAAACAGGACTTTTATTTTTTATATCCACTTTTTTTCCAGGAGTATATTTATGCACTTACTCATAATCGTAGTTTCAATCGATCAAGTTTGTTCGAAAATGTAAGTTATGACAAAAAGGTTAGGTTACTAATTGTGAAACGATTAATTACTCGAATGTATCATCAGAATTCTTTTCTTATTTCTACTTATGATTATAACCAAAATGCTTTTTTTGGGCACAACAAACATTTTTATTTGCAAATCATATCGGGTAAGTTAGCGGTTATTGTGGAAATTAAACTTTTTCTAGGCTTAGTATCTTCTCTTGAAGATAATAAAATAGACGAATCTAAAAATTTACGATCAATTCATTCCATATTTCCCTTTTTAGAAGATAAATTCTCCCGTTTAAATTATGTGTCAAATATACTAATACCTTATCCTGTTCATCTTGAAATATTGGTTTTAATTCTTCGTTGTTGGGTGAAAGATTCTTCTTTTTTACATTTTTTACGATTCGTTTTCCACGAGAATCGTAATTGGAACCATTTTTTTTTCCAAAATAAATATATTTCCACCCTTCAAAAAAAAAAAAGAAATCAGAGATTATTTTTATTCTTATATAATTCTCATGTCTGTGAATACGAATCCATTTTTGTTTTTTTACGTAACCAATCCGATCATTTACGATCAACATTTTTTGGAACCTTTTTTGAGCGAACTTTTTTCTATGGAAAAATAAAAAAAGAGTATCTTGTAAATGTCTTTACTAAGGATTTTCAAGCCATATCATGTATGTTCAAAGATATTTGTATGCATTATGTTAGGTATCAAGGAAAATCTATTCTGGCTTCAAAATGGACGTTTTTTATTCTGAATAAATGGAACTATTACCTTGCTCTCTTTTGGAAATGTCGTTTTTATGTGTGGTATCAATCAGAAAAGATAAAAACATTATCCCAGCATTTCCTTGACTTTCTAAGTTATCTTTCAAGTGCAAATATACGATTCAAC